ATTTGATCTCCTTTTGTTGTTCAAATCTTCAAATCCAAAGAATTCCCTTTTTTATACATAGGTTGTCGATTTGGCACTAGATAAAAGGGCAAGACGCCCATTTTTCTGATAAATGGTTTCAAATCATTTTCTCGATATGAGTGTTCTATATCGTATGAATTACCAACTTTTTTTTTGAAACCATTTCTTTCGGTACTAACTTAATGGCAGAAAGAGTACCATGTGGTGCCTGGACTTCAAACAGTTTAGCTTTAACCATGTTAAAAGTTGCGCATTATTGGTTGATAGAGAATCAAGTTGATTTACCAATGAGTCACGAAATGCTATAGTTCTTACATATGATTTCTTAATTTATTCAGAAGTAATTCGTTGGGATCATGCAATTAGTTTAGTTTCCTATTTATATTTATCAAATTATCAAAAGAAATAAAAAGAAAATAAAGTGCAGCTGGCCGGACCCAACCTATTCTTGAAATACACAACTCGCACACACTCCCTTTCCAAAAAAAATCAATACACCAAGCACTACACTTAGATTTATTGGATTTGTTGCTAAAATATCGGTATTAAACCCGAAACCCCCCGCAGATGGCCAATAGCCCAAGGAAACGAAAAAATTGGTTACATTTTTCATATGCGCTCCTATTTCTTATAGATAAGACTAACAAAGAACTGAGTTCTTTTTTTATCACCGCGCCCGCCCCTGCCCCTTTTTGATTCATTTTTTTTTGAAATTTTCTAAATAAGAAGATACTTATTAGATTAGGCCCTGGATCTTACGTAAATTGCGAAATATCTCCTTTGTCAAAAGGCCCCCTAAACCTAAAAGTCAAAAAAAAAAGGTTCCCATTGTACTAAACTAATAAATGCGGGAAGGAAGAATGCGGGCGGATCCGCTAATTCCTCATCCTCAAATCAGTCCTTCCCGGAGTATTGTTTTAACAACAAATAATTAATTGTAGGAGTAAGGTGTTGATATAATTCGAAGAAGCAAACGACAAGTCCGAGTTAATAAAATAAGAAAAGAATACGTTACGTACTTTTTCACATTTCTAGGATTAAATTAAACAAAAGGATTCGCAAATAAAAGTGCTAATGCCACGACCAGCCCGTAAATTGTTAAAGCTTCCATAAAAGCTAGACTAAGCAATAAAGTACCTCGTATTTTCCCCTCTGCCTCTGGTTGTCTCGCAATACCTTCTACAGCCTGGCCTGCAGCAGTACCTTGACCAATTCCAGGTCCAATAGAAGCAAGCCCTACGGCCAATCCAGCAGCAATAACAGAAGCGGCAGAAATCAGTGGATTCATAGTAAGTTCCTCCTACAAAAAAAAGAAATGGTTAATGATACAATCAACCAATGATTTATTACTTATTTTCTCACTAAAATCTATTGGGTCGAGCTAACTAAAACCTCCGAATTGAAATGATAATATTAGTAAATCGCCAGAACTACTCCGATATCTCGTTTTTATTTGAGTTTCTACTTACCCATGATGAAATTTTTGTAAATCCCTATTTAAATGGTTCTAGTTATTTATTGCATTTCTTTGTTTCGAACCACTCTTTTATTCAATTCTTCATTCTTTCCTCTTCCATATCCAAGAGTGCATCTGTTTTTTTATTCAACTCACAATCACAAATAAAACAGAAGGATTCCTATTGGAATCTATCTAAACGCAATGGGCTAGAAATACTAGATATACTTAATACTGGGTACTGGAAAAATAATTATAAATATTATATAATGATATATAATATAGGGGTAGATAATATATAGGGATAACTCCTGCCTTTACCTTATATTATTAGTGAATATCTAATATCACATATACATTTGTTTATTCTATAGCGTAAACAAACCACCCGCGTTGAATATTGAATTGAATCAGATTCTGCATTTTTTGAAACGTACAAGTGGACTAGACTTACACTGGATTTATAGACATTATATATATATCCATTTTAACCCCCTTAATTCATCTTTTTTTTTTTTTACAATTCCACAATATAGTCTACTTTCTTCCTTTGTATGGATTATGTATTCTCCCCCCCGCGGAGTGATTATTTTGAACCATACATGAATTAAGATTAGGATAAGCTTAAGAAAAAAAAAGATTATTTCAAAATCTAATCAATGATGACCCTCCATGGATTCGCCTATATAAGCCGCAGCTAAAGTTGCAAAAATAAGAGCTTGAATACCACTTGTAAATAATCCAAGAAACATAACGGGTATAGGAACTACTGAGGGTACTAAAGAAACAAGAACAACAACTACTAATTCATCAGCCAATATATTCCCGAAAAGTCGAAAACTAAGAGATAGGGGTTTTGTGAAATCTTCTAGGATGTTAATTGGTAAAAGTATTGGAGTTGGTTGAATATATTTCCCGAAATAACCCAATCCCTTTTTGGTAAGACCCGCATAAAAATATGCCGCGGACGTAGGTAAAGCTAAAGCAACAGTAGTATTTATATCATTCGTGGGAGCAGCTAACTCCCCGTGAGGTAACTGTATAATTTTCCAGGGTAAAAGAGCGCCTGACCAGTTAGAAACAAAAATAAAAAGGAACATAGTTCCAATAAAGGGAACCCAAGGGCCATATTCTTCTCCAATCTGGGTTTTGCTCAAGTCTCGAATAAATTCAAGGATATATTCGAAGAAATTCTGACCGTTAGTCGGAATGGTTTGTGGATTCCGAACAGCTATGATGACTGAACCCAATAAGATAGCAATTACGAACCAAGAGGTAATAAGTACTTGGGCATGGATTTGTAAACCTCCTATTTGCCAATATAAATGTTGGCCCACTTCGACACCCGATATATCGTATAAACCCTTAATGGAATATGGTATAACGTTCATATTGTCCTCTGACAGAAATCGAACTTCAAATAAAAAAGGAATTATTTTGATTCAACCATCTCTTTCTTAACTCACCTACTTTAATGATTAATCATATATTTAGGATACAAAAAAATCACATAACATAATATCAATATCCCTAGTCTTTTTTATCTTTATCTCTTTTTCAAATTCAAGAATAATAAAATAACCGATCCAATAAATCTATTGAGCGAGTTCGAAAATACAAATAATTAATTAATCTTATTATTCTTAATCATAATTAACGATTTCTTATATAGCTAGAACGACCCTCGCAAATTGCGAATACTAATTTGTTAAGAATGAATCGGATTGAAGCTATAGCGTCATCGTTGGCTGGAATCGAAATATCTGCGAGATCTGGGTCACAATTTGTATCGATTAAACAAATGGTCGGAATCCCCAAAATGACACATTCTCGAAGAGCCGTATATTCTTCTTCCTGATTAACAATGATTACAATATCCGGTAATTCCGTCATATATTTGATTCCACCTAGATATGCTTGAAAGGTAGATAATTTTCTCTTCAACATTGCTGCATCTCTTTTTGGGAGACGATTGAGTTTCCCCATCTTTTGTTCTGCTCTTAAGTCCCTGAACTTATGAAGTCTCGTTTCCGTAGTAGACCAATTCGTTAACATACCACCGAGCCATTTTTTATTAACATAATGACACCGAGCCCCTATTGCGGCTGATGCTACTAAATCCGCTGTTTTATTCTTGGTACCAACGATTAAAAAGTTTTTTCCCCTACTTGCTGTATCAAAAACTAAATCACAGGCTTCTGATAAAAAACGAGCCGTTCTAGTAAGATTTATAATATGAATACCTTTACGCTTTGCAGAGATGTAAGGGGCCATTCTAGGATTCCATTTCCTAGTACCATGACCAAAATGAACCCCTGCTTCCATCATCTCTTCCAAATTGATGTTCCAATATCTTCTTGTCATTTTTCCACACACTTCCTCCTTGTTTAACAAAGAAACAAGGTACCCCGAAATAAATAATCGTTCCGACGGAACCTTCGACTGTGGATTGACCACTGATACACGGCCCAAACCATTAATTTATTTTAATTAATTATTACCGAATCAATACAATAATGGAATTAACCAGATAGTTCCAGACAGTTAAACTAAAAAAAAGAATGAAGCTTTTCTTAGGAATCATTAAATCGCATAAATGATTGTTCTGATGTCTCGTGGAAATTGTTTGGGGCGAAAGAACAAAATAATTCTCTATGGTGTAACAAAATATCTCTCGTTTCCAACTCGAATAGATTCTTCCTTTTATTTTCCAAATCAATGTTTTTGTATTGTCTTGATGAACGGTGCACTAATTTTTGGAACCCGGTACCAACGGGTATAATCCCTCCCAGAACAACGTTCTCTTTCAGGCCTTTCAACCAATCAATACGACCTCGTAAAGCAGCTTTTGCTAAAACTCGAGCGGTTTCTTGAAAACTAGCCTCGGATATGAAACTTTGAGTATTCAGAGATGCCCTCGTTATTCCCAATAAAATTGCCCGATAACTGACCACTTCGTCTAAAGCACGCCCCGCTCGTTCCGCTCGCAACAATCCGATTAATTCTCCAGGCGAAAAAACATTCGACATTCCATCTTCCGAAACCAATACTTTTGATGTTATTTGACGTACAATAATCTCTATATGTCTATTATGGATCTGTACCCCTTGAGATCGATAAACCTTTTGAATCTTATTAACCAAAGAGATACGACTTTGAGCTATGGTTAGCTCAGCCCCAATCAAGAATTCCCAGGGGATTCCAAGAATCCTTGGTATACGTTCGTTCCAACTTTCAACTCTCTTTTCGAGGTTCATCGATATTGAATCAATTGAACGGACTTCTAAGACTTGTTCCACTTTTGGAAGGCCCTGCGTTATGTCGCCAGATCTCGATTTTTCATATATAAATGTAACTAATGTCTCCCCTTCATAAAGGATTTCTCCATAATGGCCATGAACAGTTGCTCCTGGAGTAGCCAAATAGGGCTTAGCCGATCTTATAACTAAGGAGTCAGTATGAATAATGAAAATTTGACCAGATTTTTTTATGTGTGGCCCGTATTTGAATAGACATACATTTTCACAAAAAAATTGTCCAAGGTGAATTCTTAGGAATGTCTCTTCGTAAGAATCGTAATGGAGAAAACACCAATTCAAATGGAATGGATGCAAGATGATGTTACTACACAAATCGGGATTATAAATCCTCTTATTTTCATCCATTAAAGAGTATTTTAGTGCTTCAAGTACTTGGAAAGTCTGTTTAAAATTGTCAAGTAACAAATATTTATTTAACAAGATCTTATTATGAGTTAATAAATGGTAAGATGAATAAAAATTCGCTATTTTAGGTACAATAGTACCTAAGGGACCCAACAAACCCCTAATTGCAATTAGGGAATTCCTATTTTTTGTCACATTGTTATATTTCGAACCATTGAATGGACCAATTTGAAGACAATTGGATGATGACAAAATTATGAAAAATGGGCATTCCTTATTTCGATTCAACAACGTACCAACCTTAATAGTTCCTTGATATTGTGTAAGTAATTGAATCTTCGCCTTGGAATGAAAGGGATTGATATTGGTGCGGTCTAATTCCTTTTCGGAAATCAATCCCGAACCGGCCGTATCATACCTTTTTCCGCTAGACGAAATAGTGGACTTGGCTAACTCAATTCTTATGAAATAACGAATTAGATCACTTGCCCTTATCTCAACAAAGGAAGCATGAACCTCTTCCATAGAACCATTTTGTTCTGAATCCCAATTCAATACTAAGCAAGTCCGAACTAATTGAATACTTGTGTGATATATTCCTCGAATTGACTTGCCATATCCATAAAGAATATAATTGACAATTCTAAGTTGGACATTATCCTTTTCCTGCAAGAGATCCTGAGAGAAAAGTGTTGCTAAATTTATCCCATCAGCTATTTCATATGTGACTACGGGCCGAACCGAAACAAAATACTTTTTCTTGGTAGGTGTGATCCGTTGGACATAGATCCAATTTTTCAATCTTTTTGATTCCTTAGAATTTTTTTTTCCCGTTCTTGGCGGTACTAAAATGCCGCTGTGTCTGGATATCTTATCTGTCTCCCCGGGAAAATGAATATCTCCAGAAAAGATTTTCAGTTCAATACTTTTTTTTTTTCTCTCCACTCGGACTAATCCGCCTACTCGGCTTCTTGCATTTAAAGCAAGTCGTGTATTTACTCCAATGATACTATTGTTCCGAACCATTATGTACGAAGATCCAGGTAAAATATGCACTTCTTCCGGAATGAAAAAAAACCGATCTACTCTCATTTGGTTTTTCAGACTAAATTCTTTTGCTCTTCGATACTCAATCAAATCCTCTTTTTTTACGACAGAATCCACCTCTACGGTCCCATATTTAGTAATTCCAGAACTGCTTCTTCTGTATCGTGGATCATCAAAATAAGCAAGAATACTATTTCTACGAAAAATACCATCTATGGGTATTTCAATTGAAATACCAAAATGGGTTATTAGTTCTTTCTCCCGTTCTTGATCATATTGTAATGGAATGATGAATCTATTTCTTCGCCTTTTCACCAAAAAATCATAATTCTCTTGGAGCACAGAAGGATTTAGGAAATTCAAATGACCCTTGGATAGGATTCGATCCGATATTGAATAGGCAAGACTTTCTCTATCTTTTTTACTAGAAGTATCCAAAAATTTATGCCTTACCCGATCATTAGTCATTGAGAAGTCAGAGATATATCTGACTCCCCCAAAAAAAGAATGAACATTCTTTTGATCTTGATCCTTGTGGAGCGAAAAAGACACTATACTAGATTCGAGCGAACCCCCCACTAATATCCATAAATGGCTTGTTTTTGGTAATAGATGAACATTACCATATGTATATTCAGGTGCATGATAGACATCGGTACTCCAGTGCATTTCTCCTTCTGATTCAGAATAAATATGTTTTCGAACCCTCTCTTTAAAATGAAAAGTGGACACTCCGGAACGAATCTCAGCAATTACTTGTTCTGATTCTACATATTGATCATTTTGAACTAAAATCAAACTCTTTGGTGGAATATTCACATTATGTATAATATCCTGACCCTCAAGAATTACATACAAGTTTATAGAACATAAAAAAGCAGGATGCCCGTGGCGGGTACGCGTGGGATGAACCAAATCCTCATTGAATTGAATTTTTCCATTAGAAGGAGCTCGTACATGTTCGGCAGTACCACCCGTGAATACTCCACCAGTATGAAAAGTTCTTAATGTTAGTTGAGTACCCGGTTCCCCAATTGATTGACCTGCAATAATACCTACAGCTTCCCCCAATTCGACCAAGTCACCGTGAGTGGGACTCCGGCCATAACATAATTGACAGATCCAAGATGTACTCCTGCAAGTAAAAGGTGTTCGAATATATATTGGTTGTGCTCGAAAGGTTATGAATCGATTGACAAGCCCAATCCCAATATCTTGATTTCGAGTGGCAATGCATCGTAGACCCAGATAGATATCGTCCGCCAATACACGACCAATTAATGTTTGGGCAATTCTTTTTTCCGTCATATT